TTTTTTTATCGACATGAGTGTTCTATATCGAAAACAACTTCCACCCCCTCCCCCCTTTTTTTTTTTGAAACGAAACTTTTTTTATTAACTATTAACCTAGTAGTAGAAAGAGTACCATGCTGTGTCTGGACTTCAAACGATTTAGCTTTAACCATATTCATGGTCCCATATTATTGGTTAATAGAGAATCAAAGTATATTTACCAATCAATCACGAAATGCTATGGTTCTTAAAGACGATTTATTAATTTATTCATAAAGTAATTCGCGGGATCATGCGCCCTTTCCCCGGTTCTAACGAAAAAAGTGCAGCTGGTTGGATCCAGCCTATTCTTGAAATAAACAACTCGCACACACTCCCTTTCCAAAAAAAATCAATACACCAAGCACTACGCTTAGATTTATTGGATTTGTTGCTAAAATATCGGTATTAAACCCGAAACTCCCAGCAGATGGCCAGTGACCCGCGGAAAGAAAAGAATCGGTTACATTTCTCATAGGATCTCCTCTTTAAGATAGACTAATTCTCTATTTTTCGGTTTTTTTTTATCTTCTCCCCCCAAAAATTCTATTGGATTAAGACGGGAAGTCATAAATCAGGGGGGAAGGAAGAAGGTGAATAAGTATAATAATTCCTCATCCTCAAATTATTCCTTCCCATGGTTATTGTCCCAACGAATAAAAGTAATTGTAGGAATTAACTCTTGATATAAATTTCAATTCGCACAAGCAAATATAAAGCCCAGAACAGTAAGAAAAACACATTTTTTTTGAGTATTTAGTATTCAGATGAAAGATTAAACAAAAGGATTCGCAAATAAAAGCGCTAATGCTACAACTAATCCATAAATGGTTAAAGCTTCCATAAAAGCCAGACTAAGTAATAAAGTCCCTCGTATTTTTCCCTCTGCCTCGGGCTGTCTCGCGATACCTTCTACAGCTTGACCCGCAGCAGTCCCTTGGCCAACCCCAGGTCCAATAGAAGCAAGACCGACGGCCAACCCAGCAGCAATAACAGAAGCAGCAGAAATAAGTGGATCCATAATAAATTCCTCATACAAAAAAAAAAGATTAATGATACTTAATGATCCAATAAACCAAAAAATTATGACTTAATTATTGCATCAAAATATTTATTAAGTCGAAGGAACTAAGAGATCCGAATTAAAGTATAATAGTATTGAAGATTGAATCATTAGAACTACTTCGATATCTATTTTGTAACTCCTAAATTCCTAATTTTTGTAAATTCATACGACTTTTGTTTTTCCATATCTTTATTAGTTATGAACCCTTTTTTGAATTCTTCATGCGATTTTTGTTGATTTAGTCTCTTTCTTTATTCAATTCCCATATTATAGACGAAAAAAGAATTCGATTTGAATACTTATTCAAAATTCACATTAAATATTAAATGGAGTAAGTTCTATCTAAAAGATAGAACTAAGCTCAGATAGAACTAATTACAATCTCACATATACATGCGTTTCTTTCATAACGTAAACCAAAGAAATTGTTTTTCGAACCATCTTCAAATTTAAAAATTGAATTCATTTGAAATTGATTTTTCGTTTATTTATAAATATTTATTTATTATGAAATAATTTATTTTAGTTATTATTTCATTTCTTTAATATTTCATTTTTCTTTCTATTATCTTGTTTTTTATTCATTTAAATAAAAAAAGTCAATGATGACCTTCCATGGATTCGCCTATATAAGCCGCAGCTAAAGTTGCAAAAATAAGAGCTTGAATACCGCTTGTAAATAATCCAAGGAACATGACAGGTATAGGAACTACTAAAGGTACTAAAGAAACAAGAACAACAACTACTAATTCATCCGCTAGTATATTTCCAAAGAGTCGAAAACTGAGTGATAAAGGTTTTGTGAAATCTTCTAAAATATTAATGGGCAAAAGGATTGGAGTTGGTTGAATGTATTTACTAAAATAACCTAATCCTTTTTTAGTAAGACCGGCATAGAAATATGCTACTGACGTAAGCAAAGCTAAAGCAACGGTAGTATTTATATCATTTGTAGGTGCGGCTAACTCCCCCTGAGGTAACTCTATGATTTTCCAGGGTAAAAGCGCCCCCGCCCAATTAGAAACAAAAATAAAGAGAAACATAGTTCCGATAAAGGGAACCCACGAACCATATTCTTCTCCAATCTGAGTTTTGCTCACGTCTCGAATAAATTCAAGGACATACTCGAAGAAATTTTGACTCCCAGTGGGAATGGTTTGTGGATTTCGAACAGCTATAATAGCTGAACCTAATAAGATAGCAATTACAACCCAAGACGTAATAAGTACTTGGCCATGGACTTTAAAACTTCCTATTTCCCAATAGAAATGTTGGCCCACTTCCACACCAGATAGATCGTAGAATCCTTTTAGTGTGCTGATGGAACATAATAGAATATTCATATAGCCCTCTGAAACAAATCAAATTTGAAAAGGAATTATTTTGATTCAACCATCTCTTTTTCAAGTTGCCCACTTGAATTGTATTTTTTTTTTGGATAACAACTAATCACATAAAATCCACAACGATTTTTATCATATGTTTTCTGTGATTTTTATGTTATACGATTCAGGAATAGAAAGCGATTACATAAATCTCGGGAATTCAAAAAAGAAATTATATCTCTTATTATTATTAAATATTAAAATTAATCAAGGATTTCGTATATAGCTAGAACGTCCCTCACAAATTGCAAATACTAATTTGTTAAGAATTAACCGAATTGAAGCTATAGCGTCATCATTCGTTGGAATCGAAAGATCTGCGAGATCCGGGTCACAATTTGTATCAATTAAACAAATCGTTGGAATTCCCAAAATGATACATTCTCGGAGAGCTGTATATTCTTTTTGCTGATCAACGATTATTACAATATTTGGTAACCCCGTCATATAGTTAATCCCACCCAAACATGTTTGCAAGTGGGATAACTGTCTCTTCAACACGGCCGCGTCTCTTTTCGAAAGACGGGTGAGCCCCCCCGCCTTTTGTTCGATTTTCAGGTCTCTGAACTTATGAAGTCTCGTTTCTGTAGTGGCCCAGTTCGTTAAAATACCACCGAGCCATTTTTTATTAACATAATGACACCGAGCCCGTATTGCAGCTCGTGCTACTGAATCAGCTGCTTTATTTTTGGTACCAACAATTAAAAATTGTTTTCCCTGACTTGCTGCATCAAAAACTAAATCACAAGCTTCTGATAAAAAACGGGCAGTTTTAGTAAGATTTGTAATATGAATACCTTTACGTTTTTCAGAGATATAAGGTGCCATTCTCGGATTCCATTTTCTAGTACCATGACCAAAATGAACTCCGGATTCCATCATCTCTTTCAAATTAATGTTCCAATATCTTCGTGTCATTTCTCCTACGCCTTCTCTCTCTCTCTTCTTGTCTTATAAAAAAAAAAGAGAGACGAGGTACCCTGAACAAAATTGTTCCGATGGAACCTTATTATTTTACCGGAGATTTTCCGTTTCTACACGAGCTAAGCCGTTAATATTCTTCTATTCGTTAGTATCTTTATTACATTACTACTATACTATTAATAGTAACAAACCCTACCAAAAATAGTGAAAACTTAGGAATTATGAAATCCTATAAATCTATAAATAAAGGATTTTTCTGAGGGATCATGCAAATTCCTTGAAATGAAAGAGGAAGAATCAAAAAAATCTCTGTGGTAGAACAAAATATCTCTCACTTCCCCCCCAAATAAATTATTCTTTTTTGTTTTCAAATAAATGGTATTATGTTGCCGTGAAAAGCGCATTAATCCTTTGAATCCGGTACCAACGGGTATCATACTCCCTAGAACAACATTCTCTTTCAAACCTTTCAACCAATCGATACGACTCCTGAGAGCAGCTTTTGCTAAAACTCGAGCAGTTTCTTGAAAACTAGCTTCAGATATGAAACTTTGAGTATTAAGAGATGCTCGAGTTATTCCCAATAATATGGCTTGGTAATAAATCGCTTCTTCCAAAGCGCGTCCTGCTCGTTCCGCTCGCAACAATCCAATAAGTTCTCCAGGTAAAAAAACATTAGACATTCCATCTTCGGAAACCAACACCTTTGATGTTATTTGACGTACAATAATTTCTAGATGTCTATTATGGATCTGTACCCCCTGAGATCGATAAACCTTTTGGATCTTATTAACCAAAGAGATCCGACTTTGCACTATAGTTAGCTCAGCACCAACCAAAAATGTCCAAGGAATTCCCAGAGTTCGTGTTATACGCGCGTTCCAACCGTCAACTCTTCTTTCTAGGTTCATCGATATTGAATTAATTGAGCGCACTTCTAACACTTGTTCCACTTTTGGCAGGCCCTGGGTTATATCACCAGATCTTGATTTTTCATATATAAATGTAACTAATGTATCGCCTTCGCAAAGGATTTTTCCATAATGACCATGAAGAGTTGCTCCTGGAGTGGTCAAATAAGGATTAGCGGATCTTATTACTAGCGAGTCGACTTGAACAATTATAACTTGACCCGATTTTAGGTGTGGTCCGTTTTTGGCTATACATAGATTTTCAAAAATAAGCTGTCCCAAGCAAATTATTGTGGATCTTTCTTCATCATAATTATGATGAAGAAAATCCCAATTCAAGTTGAATGGGTTCAAAATGATGTTACTGCACGGATTGGGATTATAAACTCCCCCCTTTTCATCCATTAAATAATATTTACTTTGAATTACTTGAACAGTCCGTTTTAAATTGTCAAGCTCAAGTTTCAAATAGTTAGTTAATGAGATATGATTATGAGTTATACAATGGTAAAATAAATAAGAAGAAAAAGTCGAAATTTGAAGAGCTGTTCCTAAAGGGCCCAACGAATTCCTAAGTAAAAGGAGAGGATCTCTTTGAATTCTTTCTTTTATCACATTGTTGAATGGACCCATTTGAAAACAATTAGGTGATGATAAAATTATCGAAGATTGGAATTCCTTATTTCTATTCAA